ATGTGGCTCTTCAGTAAGGGGTGTTTTTGGAGTATTATACTAGTATCAGTTGGGGTTTTTGGTATCTAGTACAGGGTGATAAATGTTTAATTGGTCTATGGTGGGGGGAAAAAAGAATTATTTTTGTGATATTTTGTGGAGTTGTTGTTGGGTTAGTAGCGGTTTTGTATGTTAGGATAAGTTGACGGTGGAGTTGTTATTTGAGTTGTGGAGTTTGGGGTGGGTAGGGGGTTATTTAAATATTTAGGTGTAATTGTAATTTGTGTGTGCATTTGGGCGTTAAAATTGATAGGCACATACGTGCGTAAATATGTGAAAACTTGCATATACTATATGTGTATGCATATTGATTTTTTATGTCCTACAAGCATGAATTAAATAGTCACCTATGATAATTATGAGGGTAAAGAATGTACATGTTAAGTCCAGCTACAATCAATGGACCGTGTGCGGGCCGGCGTAGGCCATGTTGAGTCCAAGCATCCCCGGATATTAAAAAATACCAGAGGCCTGACAGTTCAGTTATGCCAGATCACGGGCTAGTTAGTAATTAATCCATCGAGATGTCTTATTTAAGGGGAACATATGAGCGGGTATATTGTTATGGCCCTGAGGTAAGAACCAGATGCCAGATAAAGTTTCAGGTTAGTCACCCCCAAGTGTCATGGGCCCGGAGCGAGAAGAGGTGCATTATGTGGGCGGGTTGCTGGTTTCACGGAGGATGGTAGAGACCCGAGAAACAGTGGAAGGGGATATCCATGTTGAAGTGGACTATCGAAGACGAATGTGCTAATGTCCGATTAATCGAGGAATGTATTATGTACGAGTTACGGAGATGTAATCTGTAAGATCAAGGACTGCCCGTTGGGTGAGGATAGTCATATGGTTATGGAGTTATGTACGGTATAGATAATATGTATTATGTACGTGTAAATGCAAATTACCTGCTTAATTATGCATGCTGGCTGGGGCCGTATGCACGATATACATAGATTACCGGTCGATGCATAAATGTATAATATGAGGGCGAACATGGTATGTACGGAGGACATAGGTGGGCGTGGAAAATATCATGTGTCCGATATGTTGATGTGTTATGTCAGTATTGGAAAGTGGAATAGTTTATTTATATAGGATTGTATGAGTATATTGGTGGTTTGTTTTGTTCAAGGAATAGTTTAAGTAGAATTTCAGCTTTGGGTGTTGAAGGTGGGGCCAGTGCTTCTTCCTTGAGGTTGTCCTAGGGAGAGTAATCTCCGTTTCTGGTTTACAAGACCGGGGTATTATTTATACTACGAGGACTCTTCATTTGAGTATTTTGTTTTCTATAAGGCTTGCGGTTGGTATAATAATGAGAATAAGAAAGAAATACAGGATGGATGCTATTTGACCGATGGTAATGAAGGGGTATTCGACGGGTTGACCTCCAATTCATGTAAGAATAAATAGGTCTGCTGTTAGGATTCAGAATAGGATTTGGCTAAGGGGTCGGAATATTATGCTTCGTTGTTTAGTTGTTTGAAGTATAGGGATAATCGCTAGGATGAGGATGGATAGAACTAAGGCTAGGACGCCTCCTAGTTTGTTGGGGATGGATCGTAGGATGGCGTAAGCGAAGAGGAAATATCATTCTGGTTTAATGTGGGGTGGAGTGTTAAGTGGATTGGCTGGTGTATAATTGTCGGGGTCACCTAATAGGTCGGGGGAGAAAAGTACTAGGATTATAAGTAGGATTAGGAAAAATAGAAGTCCTAGTAGATCTTTAATGGTATAATAGGGGTGAAATGGGATTTTGTCGGAGTCTGATGAGGTGCCTAATGGGTTGTTAGATCCTGTTTCGTGAAGAAAGAGAAGGTGAACTATGACTAGGGCTGTAATAATAAAAGGTAGAATAAAGTGGAATGCGAAGAATCGGGTTAGTGTAGCTTTATCAACTGAGAATCCTCCTCAGATTCATTCTACTAGGATAGTGCCGATATATGGGATTGCTGAGAGTAGATTTGTGATGACTGTGGCTCCTCAAAATGATATTTGTCCTCATGGAAGTACATAGCCTATGAAAGCAGTTGCTATAACTGTAAATAGTAGAATAATGCCGATGTTTCAGGTTTCTGATATGGTAAAAGATCCGTAGTACATTCCACGCCCTACGTGAATAAATAGACATAGAAAAAATATAGATGCTCCGTTGGCGTGGAGATATCGGATGATTCAGCCGTGGTTTACGTCTCGGCAAATATGGGTTACGGAGGAGAATGCGGTTGTTGTATCTGCTGTATAATGTATGGCTAAGAATAGGCCCGTGATGATTTGAATAGCTAGGCAAGCTCCTAGAAGAGAACCAAAATTTCATCAGGAGGAGATATTGGATGGTGCTGGTAAGTCAATAAATGAGCTGTTTATGATTTTTATGAGGGGGTGGGTTTTTCGAATGTTGGTCATTAAGGGTTTTTATAGTTGAAGTACAACGATGGTTTTTCATACCATGGGTCTTGGTTTAAATCCATGTAAGAACTATGGTGTATGCTGTTTTTTTATTGAGTGTGATTCTTGTATTGGGTTTTATAAGTTTTTCTTCTAAGCCTTCTCCTATTTATGGAGGTGTTGGTCTTATTGTTAGTGGAGCCGTTGGTTGTGGGATTATTATGGGTTTTGGAGGTTCTTTTATAGGTTTAATGGTTTTCCTGATTTATTTGGGGGGTATACTTGTGGTATTTGGTTATACTACGGCTATAGCTACTGAAGAGTATCCTGAAACTTGGGGGTCTAATGTTGTAGTTTGAGGGGCTTTGTTAATAGGATTTATAATAGAATTATTAATAATTTTGTGGGTGGTTGGGCATGATGGGGTAGAGGTAGTAGTTGGTTTGGGTAGCTTGGAGAGTTGAATATTTTTTGTAGAGAAAGGTATAAGTGTTGTTCGTGAGGATTCTTTGGGGGTAGCGGCACTCTATAGTAAGACTAGTTGGTTTATGATGATTGCTGGTTGATCTTTGTTTGTTAGTGTATTAATTGTAATTGAGATTATTCGGGGCTGATAGTTAGATAATAAATAAAAAGGAAATGAGTGCGGAAGTAAGGAAAGATAGGAAGTAGAATTTAATTAGTCCTTTTTGGTTTGAAATGATGATAGAGGTATTTATTTGTAGTTTGGCTATATTTTTTGGTATAGTTTTTTCTAATCAAATTAGGTCTAGAAGGAGGGAGGCTGTGTGTTGGCTTATGTGGAGGTTTAGTAGGGGGGTTCAACGGTGAATTACTATTGGATAAAATCCCAGTAGGGTAGAGAATTTGAATGGGTGTGAAGATTTTTTAAGTTTTAGGTTGTTTGTTATGGTATTTAGTTCTATTGCTAGGGTGAAGCCTAGAATTGTTACTGCTAGGGCTGTTAATTTTAGGTGAAGTGGTATTGTTATTTGGTATGTAGTTATAGGTAGAATGTTATTGGATAGGAGGAATCCTGCGAAAATGCTGCCGATTGCTAGGCGTTTGATTGAATTGATTAGTAAGGGGTTGTTCTCGTTGATGATTGATGTAGTGGTAAATCGGGGTTGGCCTATTAATGTGTAGAAAATAATTCGGGTGCTGTATACAGCTGTTAAGGCTGTAGCGATAAGTGTGATTGTAAGGGCTCAGGCGTTGGTGTTTGATGTATTTGCTGCTTCGATGATAAGATCTTTTGAGTAGAAGCCTGTTAAGAAAGGTATGCCTGTGAGTGCTAGGCTTCCGATGATTAGGGATGATGATGTGAAGGGTATAGCTTTAAATAGTCCTCCTATTTTTCGGATATCTTGTTCGTCGTTTAGGTTGTGGATAATAGAGCCAGAGCATATGAATAGTATGGCTTTGAAGAAGGCGTGGTTGCAAATATGGAGGAAGGCTAGGTGGGGTTGGTTAATGCCAATTGTAACTATTATTAAACCTAATTGACTTGAGGTAGAGAAGGCTACGATTTTTTTGATATCGTTTTGTGTGAGGGCACAGATTGCTGTGAATAGTGTGGTGATAGCACCTAGGCATAATGTCATGGTTTGGATGGTGGTATTATTTTCCATTAAGGGATAGAATCGGATTAGAAGGAAAATACCTGCTACGACTATGGTACTAGAATGGAGGAGAGCTGAGACTGGAGTGGGTCCTTCTATTGCTGATGGAAGCCACGGATGTAATCCAAATTGGGCAGATTTTCCGGTGGCTGCGAGGATTAAGCCTATTAGTGGAATGATGTTGGGGTCATGATTTAAAATAAATATTTGTTGAAAGTCTCATGTGTTTGAATATATGATAAATCAAGCTATGGTTAGGACAAATCCAATATCTCCGATACGATTATATAGGATTGCTTGTAAGGCTGCGGTGTTTGCGTCTGTTCGTCCATATCATCAGCCGATTAGGAGGAATGATATAATGCCTACACCTTCTCAACCGATGAATAATTGGAAGAGGTTGTTAGCGGTTACTAGAATTAATATTGTAATGAGAAATAGAAGAAGATATTTAAAGAATTGGTTAATGTTGGGATCAGAATGTATATATCATATTGAGAATTCTATGATTGATCAAGTAACGAATAATGCTACTGGAATGAATAGGATCGAGAAATAATCTAGTTTAAAGCTAAGAATTAGTTGGAGGGTTTGAATTGTTGTTCAATGTCAGTTAGAGGTGATTGCTTCTTGGCCTGAGAAGATAAATAATATTATAGGTATGAGGCTGGTAGTAAAGGCACATGCGATGGTTGATTTTACATATAGTGCGTAGGGAATATTTTTGTGGAGATTTATGATATTTATTATGATTGGCAGGGTTAGGATAATTAATGTGATTAGGGTAAATAGGGATATTATGTTTATTACTTTTATTTGGAGTTGCACCAATTTTTTGGCTCCTAAGGCCAATGGATAACTACTATCCTTTAAAAGTTGAGGGAGCCATATTTTTATATACGGGGTATAGAGTTAGCAGTTCTATGTTACTCTCTCGGTAAATAAGAGGGTTATGAGTCTCTATTACTAGATTCACAATCTAGGGTTTTGTTTAAACTATATTTACAGTATGTAGGGCCTAAAATAAGTTTTGGGTTGAGGGTTAGTAAAATAATAGGGAGTATGTGTATGGATATTAGGGTATTTTCTCGTGTAAGTGAGGGGTTGAGATTGTGTGTATGGTAGGTGGGTTTACCTCGTTGTGTAACGGTTAGCATGTAAAGGGAGTAGAGGGCTGTAATAAGTATGTTTAGGCCTGTTAGGATAATAGTAATATTTGATCATGAGAAGGAGGCTATAATCACGAGTAGTTCTCCAATTAAGTTAATGAAGGGGGGTAGGGCTAGGTTTGTCAGGCTAGCTAATAATCATCAGGTGGCTATTAGGGGGAGAAAGGATTGAAGTCCTCGTGCTAGAAGTATTGTACGGCTATGGATGCGTTCGTAGTTTGAATTTGCAAGGCAGAATAGTATGGATGATGTGAGGCCATGTGCAATTATAAGGGCTGTTGCTCCTATAAAGCTTCATGGTGTTTGGATGAGAATAGCTACGATTACAAGTGCTATGTGGCTAACTGATGAGTAGGCGATGAGTGATTTTAGGTCTGTTTGTCGTAGGCAGATTGAGCTAGTTATGATTATTCCTCATAAGCATAGTATGAGGAGGGGATATGCTAGGTATTTTGTTATGGGGTCAAGGATTGTGGTGATGCGCATTATTCCATACCCACCTAATTTTAAAAGTACAGCTGCAAGTACTATGGATCCAGCAATGGGTGCTTCTACATGTGCTTTTGGTAATCATAGGTGAAGTCCATATAAGGGTATTTTAACCATGAATGCTATGATACATGCTATTCATAGTAGGCTATTGGATCATGAATTAGATAATTCTTGATTGCACAGGGTTAATGTTGTTATGTTAAGTGAGCCTAGGGAATTTTGGGTATAGATTAGTGCTACAAGTAATGGGAGAGATCCAATAAGAGTATAAAATAGAAAGTATAGGCCTGCGTTTAATCGTTCTGTTTGGTTACCTCATCGGGTAATGATAACAAGGGTTGGAATTAGTGTTGCTTCAAAGAGGATGTAAAATAAAATTAATTCAGTGGCCGTAAAGGTTATAATTAGAAATGTCTGTAAAAAAATTAATATAGATAGGTAGGATTTTTTTCGTGTTCAAGTTTCTTTTATAAGATGGTGTTGGCTGGCTATAATTATTAGGGGGAGTAGTCATACTGTTAATATTAGGAGGGGGGAGGATAAGGAGTCGGAGAAGAAAATTAATGAGTGATTATTGCTATTGTTGTCGGTTTGATTTAGTAGAAGAAATGTTATGGAGCTGATTATTAAGCTATATAGGGTTGTGTTGATTCAGATTTTAGTATTGTTGGAGTATCAGATTACTGGAAATAATATGATTGTAGGGGTAATAATTTTTAGCATTGGAGAAGATTGAGATTTTGGATATAATCTAGGCCGTAGGTGTTGGATACTGTTACTAGGAGGGCCAAACCGATAGCAGCTTCACAGGCTGCGAAGACTAAGAGTAGAATGGGTATTATGAAGGTGATTGTATATTGTATATTTAGAATTAGAAGGGTGCTTAAGATAAATATAGATAGTATTATACCTTCTAAGCATAGAAGGGATGATATTAGGTGAGAGCGGAATATTAATATTCCTAATAAGGCTGTGGTAAAGGCTAAAGTTATATTTATGGAGATTGAGAGCATATTGGTAATTATGAGTAATACATAGTCTAATGAGTCGAAATCATTTGTTTTGGTTAAACTAATTACCATATTACTCTTCTCATTCTAATCCTTTTTGAAGTCATTCATAGGCGAGGCTTAAAGCTAGAATTGTAATTAATACAAGGGCTATAGTTGTTGTGAGTTTTAGGTTGATTGATTGGGATGCTCATGGTAGTGGAAGTAGGAGTGCAATTTCTAGGTCGAATAGTAAGAATGTAATAGCTACTAGGAAAAATTTTATGGAGAATGGTAGGCGGGCGGATCCTATGGGGTCGAAGCCGCATTCGTATGGATTATATTTTTCTGTGTAGATATTTATTTGGGGTAATCAGAATGCGATAAGTACAAGTACTAGTACTAATAGGATATCAATTGTGAGGGTTAATGGGAGGTTAATTATTCTTTTTCGGACTTTAATACCGAAGCTAATTGATTGGAAGTCAATTGTACTGGATAATACTAAAAGAATAGGATCCTCATCAGTAGATAGATACGTAAAGGAAAAGTCATACTACGTCAACGAAGTGTCAGTATCAGGCTGCGGCTTCAAATCCGAAGTGGTGATTGGAAGTAAAGTGATATTTTAATTGGCGAAGGAGGCAAATAGTTAGGAAAGTAGATCCGATAATGACATGTAAACCGTGAAAGCCTGTTGCTATGAAAAATGTTGAGCCGTAGACGCCATCTGAAATTGTAAAGGATGTTTCGAGATATTCTGAGACTTGAAGTAGTGTGAAGTAGGCTCCTAGAATAATTGTAATGGATAGGGATTGGAGTATGTTTATGCGGTTACCTTCTATTAGGCTATGGTGAGCTCAGGTGATGGATACACCTGAGGCTAGGAGTACAGTTGTATTGAGCAGGGGAACTTCTAATGGGTTGAGAGGTTTAATGCCTGCTGGGGGTCAGTAGCCACCTAGTTCAGGGGTGGGTGCTAGACTTGAATGATAAAAGGCTCAGAAGAAACCTGCGAAGAAGAAGATTTCTGAAACGATGAAAAGAATTATACCATAGCGGAGTCCTTTTTGGACGGTAGGGGTGTGATGTCCTTGGAATGTGCCTTCTCGTACAATATCTCGTCATCATTGATATATCGTTAGTAGATTGGTTAGTAGGCCTAAGGATAGGAGTGTGCTTGAATTAAAGTGGAATCATAAGGCAAGACCTGATGTTATTAGAAGTGCAGAGAGGGCTCCTGTGAGGGGTCAGGGACTGGGATTAACTATATGGTAGGCGTGAATTTGGTGGGTCATTAGGTGTTGTCGTGTAAATAGAGGCTGACTAAGAGAGTGAATACGTAGGCTTGGATGAGGGCAACGGCGAATTCAAGGATTGTAAGCAGGATTAAAATGGTGAATGTGATTGAGGAGGTGGCAGGGCTAATGGAAGTTAATACTATTGTGGCTCCTCCAATTAAGTGTATAAGGAGGTGACCTGCAGTAATGTTGGCTGTTAATCGCACAGCCAGTGCTATAGGTTGAATGAAAAGGCTAATAGTTTCGATAATTACTAGTATGGGAATGAGAGGAATGGGTGTTCCTTGTGGGAGGAAGTGGGCTAAGGATTTTTTTGTTTTGTGGCGGAAGCCTAAGATTACTGCAGCTGCTCATAGGGGGATAGCTATGCCTAAGTTTATTGATAGTTGTGTGGTAGGAGTGAATGAGTGGGGTAGTAGACCTAATAGGTTAGTGGACCCAATAAATAGAATTAATGAAATTAATATGAGAGATCAAGTTCGTCCTTTAATGCTGTGTATTGTCATTAGTTGTTTTAGTACTAGTTGAATGAGTCATTGTTGAAGTGATACTAGTCGGTTGCAGATAAGGCGGGATGAAGAGGGAAAGAAAATGCTAGGAATTAAAATAATAAGAATTACAACAGGAATTCCTATGATGGCAGGGGTAATGAAAGAGGCGAATAAATTTTCGTTCATTTTGTGTTTCAGGGATTGGTGAATTGATGTTTACTAGTGGTTTTTGGTTCAGGTTTTAAGGGGAAGTTAAGTTTTGAGATTTTTAGTTGGAAAACGATAAATAGAGTTAAGATTATTGACAGGATTGTGATCAATCATGTTGATGTATCTAGTTGTGGCATTTCACTGTGGAAAGGTAGGGGCTTTCAATCTTTAACTTAAAAGGTTAATGCTGTGTAGCTTCACAGTGATATTAGAGTATAGCTAGTAGTCATTCTTCGAAGTGTTTTAGTGGGACTAGCTCGAGTACAATTGGTATGAAGCTGTGGTTTGCTCCACAGATTTCTGAGCATTGGCCATAATAAATACCTGGGCGGGAGGTTATTAGGGTCGCTTGGTTTAGGCGTCCTGGGATAGCGTCTGTTTTTACGCCTAGGGATGGAACGGTTCATGAGTGTAGTACATCTTCTGAGGAGATAAGTATACGAATAGATATTTCTGTGGGTAGGACGACTCGGTTATCAACTTCTAGCAGGCGAAGTTCCCCTGGTTTGAGATCTGATGATGGTGTTATGTATGAGTCAAAACATAAGTTTTCGTAGTCTGTATATTCATAACTTCAGTACCATTGATGGCCTATAGTTTTTAGGGTTAGAGATGGGGTGGTAATTTCATCTATTATATATAGAATTCGTAGTGATGGGAGAGCAATGAGGATTAAGATGACTGCAGGTAGGATGGTTCATACTGTTTCTACTTCTTGGGCATCTATCGTGTTTGTGTGGGTAAGTTCTGTGGTGAGTATTAGGGAAATGATATAGAGAACTAGGGAGCTAATTAGGAAGACGATTATTAAAGTATGGTCATGGAAATATATAAGTTCTTCTATAATGGGAGAAGCAGCGTCTTGAAATCCTAGTTGAACTGGATATGCCATTAAGATATATAGGGGTTTAACCTATAAATTAACTTTGACAAAGTTATGTAATTATTTTACTAATACCTTTAAATGGAGAAAGTCATAATGGTTATGTGGTTGGCTTGAAACCAATTATGGGGGGTTCAATTCCTTCCTTTCTTGATTAGGCTTTCACATAAGTAGGTTCTTCGAATGTGTGATAAGGTGGTGGGCAACCGTGGAGTCATTCTAGGTTTGTTGGGGTTAATTCTACTATTATAATTTCTCGTTTTGAGGCAAATGCTTCTCAGATCATGAAAATTATTAATATTACTGCTGTTAGTGAAATGAAAGAGCCGATGGATGAGACTGTATTTCATATGGTGTAGGCATCAGGGTAATCAGAATAGCGTCGAGGTATACCTGCTAGACCTAAGAAGTGTTGTGGGAAAAAGGTTATATTAACACCTACAAATATAATTGCGAAGTGAATTTTAGCTCAGGTATCATCTAGGGAATATCCTGAGAATAATGGGAATCAGTGTACGAAACCTCCTATAATAGCGAATACTGCTCCTATAGATAAGACATAATGAAAGTGGGCTACTACATAATATGTATCGTGGAGTACGATGTCTAATGATGAGTTGGCGAGAACAATTCCTGTGAGGCCTCCTACTGTAAAAAGGAAGATAAAGCCTAGGGCTCATAGTATAGCGGGTGATCATTTAATGCTACCACCATGTAATGTGGCTAATCAGCTGAAGACTTTTACTCCGGTAGGAATAGCAATAATTATGGTAGCTGATGTGAAATATGCACGGGTATCTACATCTATTCCAACAGTGAATATGTGGTGTGCTCATACAATGAAACCTAAGAAGCCGATGGATATTATAGCTCATACTATTCCTATATACCCAAAGGGTTCCTTTTTACCTGAATAATAAGTAACGATATGGGAGATTATGCCAAAGCCTGGAAGAATTAGGATATAGACTTCGGGGTGTCCAAAGAATCAGAATAGATGTTGATATAGAATGGGGTCTCCTCCTCCTGCAGGGTCAAAGAAAGTTGTGTTGAGGTTACGGTCAGTTAATAATATGGTAATTCCTGCTGCTAAAACTGGCAAGGATAGTAGTAAAAGTACTGCAGTAATTATAACTGATCATACAAATAGGGGTGTCTGATATTGTGATATAGCTGGGGGTTTTATGTTAATTACTGTTGTAATAAAATTGATGGCTCCTAGAATTGAAGATACCCCCGCTAAGTGTAAAGAGAAGATAGTTAAGTCTACGGATGCTCCTGCGTGTGCTAAGTTTCCGGCTAAAGGAGGATAGACTGTCCATCCAGTTCCTGCACCTGCTTCTACTATGGAAGAAGCGAGAAGGAGTAGGAACGATGGGGGTAAAAGTCAAAAACTCATGTTATTTATTCGTGGAAATGCCATATCAGGGGCTCCAATTATAAGGGGAACTAATCAGTTTCCGAAGCCTCCAATTATAATGGGTATTACTATAAAGAAGATTATAACAAATGCATGGGCTGTTACGATGACGTTATAAATTTGGTCGTCTCCTAGTAGGGTCCCTGGCTGGCCAAGCTCTGCGCGGATAAGGAGGCTGAGGGCTGTTCCCACTATACCCGCTCAAGCTCCAAATAGGAGGTAGAGGGTACCAATATCTTTATGATTTGTTGAATAAAGTCAACGGTTAATGAACATAGGTAGCGATAGAATGGCTGAGTAAGCATTAGACTGTAAATCTAAAGACAGAGGTTAAGCCCTCTTTTTATCAAGCTCTGAGGTGAATTTTCATGTTGAATTGCAAATTCAAAGAAGCAGCTTCAATTCTGCCGGGGCTTCTCCCGCCTTTTTTTCCTGAGCGGCGGGAGAAGTAGATTGAAGCCAGTTGATTAGGGTATTTAGCTGTTAACTAAGTTTTTCGTGGGGTTTGAGCCCACCAATCTAGTGAGGATTTAGCTTAATGAAAGTAATTGATTTGCATTCAGTTGATGTAGGATAAATTCTTGCAATCCTTATTAGCAGAAATTAAGTATATATTTACTTTCTTAGGGCTTTGAAGGCTCTTGGTCTACTTAACCTAAATTTCTAGTTTATGGTCAGGAGGCCTGGTGATAAAGGTAGAGTGAGGGTAGATAAAATTACTAGTGGTGACAAAAGAAGAGTTCGTTTTGTGGATTGGAATTGTCATTTTATCTTTGTGTTATTGAATGATGGGAATATAGTTAATGATGTGGAGTAGATTAGTCGTATGTAGAAGTACAAGTTGAGTAATGCTACGATTGCTATTGTTGTGGCTATGGTAATGTTACTATTTTTTGTAAGTTCTTGGATAATGACTCATTTTGGTAGGAAACCAGTAAGTGGGGGTAGGCCTCCTAGGGATAGTAGGGAGATAAGGATTATTATGGTAATTATTGGGGCTTTGTTTCATAGATTTGATAAGGATAGAGTGGTTGTATTTGTGTTTACATTTAGTATGATGAATATGGTGATGGTTAATATTAAGTAAATTAATAGATTTAAGATTGTTAGGGAGGGGTAAAATATAAGAATAGTTATTATTCATCCTATGTGTGCGATTGATGAGTAGGCTAGGATTTTTCGTAATTGTGTTTGGTTTAGGCCTCCTCATCCTCCTACTAGAATAGATAATAGGGCTGTTAACAGGAGGATGTTTGGGTTTATTGAGGGATAAATTTGGATTATAATGGAGATAGGGGCTAGTTTTTGTCATGTAAGGAGAAGTATTCCTGCTATTAATGTGACCCCTTGTGTGACTTCGGGTACTCAAAAGTGGAATGGGGTTATTCCTAGTTTTATTGTGAGGGCAATGATGATTGTGAGGGAAGTTAGGTTATTGTGGATAATTATGATGTTTCATTGACCAGAGTTCATAGCATTTGTGATAATAGTGAATATAAGTAGTATGGAGGCTGTTGCTTGTGTGAGAAAATATTTAGTGGCTGCTTCTGTAGATCGGGGGTTGGTCTTTTTTGTTAGAATTGGAATGATGGCTAGTATATTAATTTCTAATCCAATTCAAATTAAAAGTCAGTGTGAACTAATTATTGTTAGAATTGTTCCTGTAAAAATTGTTGTTAGGATAGCTATAAGGATGGGTGGTTTGATTAGTACGGGAAGGATATAAACCAACATTTTCGGGGTATGGGCCCGATAGCTTATTTAGCTGACCTTACTGAGTAGGATATGGTGTATATTGGTAGCACAATGGATTTTGAATCCTTGGGGGTAGGTTCGATGCCTGCAATCCTAGAAATAAGAGGGCTTAAACCTCTATTATTTACTCTATCAAAGTAATTCTTTTGTCAGACATATTTCTATATTTGTGGTGGGATACAGGCTATTAAGATGGGCAGGGAAATGTATCATATACATAGTGCTAGTGTTAAGGGGAGGAAATTTTTTCATAGTAAATGTATAAGTTGATCGTATCGGAATCGAGGGTAGGATGCTCGTACTCATAGAAATAATATAGCTAGCGAAAGGGTTTTGGTTGCGAAGCTTGTTGTATATGTTTCCGGATTGTGGGGGTTATATAATGCTCCTATAAAGATGACTGTGGTCAGGGCATTTATTATGATGATATTTGTGTATTCTGCTATAAAGAATAGGGCGAATGGTCCTGCGGCATATTCTACGTTGAAGCCTGATACTAGTTCAGATTCCCCTTCTGTAAGATCAAAGGGAGCTCGGTTTGTTTCTGCTAGGGTTGAAATGAATCATATTATGGCTAGTGGTCATGATGGAATAACTAGTCATAAGTATTCTTGGGTCGTAATAAGGGTAGAGAGGGTAAATGAGCCATTTATTAGGAGTACAGATAGTAAAATAATGGCTAGGGTTACTTCATATGAGATTGTTTGGGCCACTGCTCGCAGGGCCCCGATTAGTGCGTATTTTGAGTTGGAGGCTCAGCCTGATCATAGAATTGAGTATACTGCTAAGCTTGATGTAGCGAGGATAAATAAGATTCCTATATTTATATTAATTAATGGATATGGTAATGGTATGGGTATTCATATGGTTAGTGCAATGGCTAGGGCCAGAGTTGGTGCTACTGTGTAGAGTAAGGGGGAGGAGGTTAAGGGTCGTAGAGGTTCTTTAATGAATAATTTTATTGCGTCGGCGAAAGGTTGTAGAAGACCATGTGGGCCTACTACGTTGGGGCCTTTGCGGAGTTGTATATAACCTAGAACTTTCCGTTCAATTAGGGTGAAGAAGGCTATAGCTAAGAGAATTGGGATAATTAAAAGGAGAAGATTAATTATAAACATTTATGTTAAGAAGAGGAGTTGAACCTCTGAGTATAAAGGTTTAAGTTTTATGCAATTGCCGGGCTCTGCCATCTTAACAAACCCTGATCTTGGGTAATATATGTAGTAGCATGCTAAATTGAGTTGGTTGCATTTGTTATGCTGGAAACGCTTTTTTGGGTTGGTTCCTTTTCTCTTGTCCTTTCGTACTGGGAGAAATATTAAATAGATAGAAACCGACCTGGATTACTCCGGTCTGAACTCAGATCACGTAAGACTTTAACCGTTGAACAAACGGACCGTTAATAGCGGTTGCACCATTAGGGTGTCTTGATCCAACATCGAGGTCGTAAACCCTATTGTCGATATGGACTCTGTAATAGGATTGCGCTGTTATCCCTAGGGTAACTTGTTCCGTTGATCAAATTGGTTTTGGGTCAATTGATGGTGAATGTACTTTGACTGGTCAGGTCTAGGTAAAAATTATTCGGAGGTTTTGTTATGCTCCGAGGTCACCCCAACCGAAATCTTTAATCCAGTATTATTAAGTGATTATACCAGTTGTTAGGCTTGGAAATAAATTTGTTTGGATTGTTTGATTTAAGCTCCATAGGGTCTTCTCGTCTTATTGTAATATCCTCGCCTCTTCACGGGGAGGTCAATTTCACTGATTAAAAGTAAGAGACAGTTAAACCCTCGTGTTGCCATTCATTCAAGTCCTTAATTAGAGAACAAGTGATTATGCTACCTTTGCACGGTCAGGATACCGCGGCCGTTGAACATGTGTCACTGGGCAGGCAGTGCCTCCAATACTGGTTAGGCTGGAGGTGATGTTTTTGGTAAACAGGCGGGGTAAGTGTTTGCCGAGTTCCTTTTACTTTTTTAAATCTTTCCTTAGGTGCACGCCTGTGTTGGGTTAACAGTATATGAGATAAGTTGTATATGTAATGTATAGTTTTATCTTGTTGTTAATTACCAGTGGGCATCCGGTCTAGTATAAGCTTGTGCTAGGAGAATTAAAATTCTTGTTACTTATATTAACAGTATTTCTTCTATTAAGTAATAGATTAATCCAGTGGGTTAGTAGGAGGTGTTGTAGAATTGTGGGATTAAGGTGAGTTATTGTGTTGAGCTTGAACGCTTTCTTAATTGATGGCTGCTTTTAGGCCAACTATGGAAATTTAATTGTTTACTCTATACTGAAGGTTGTAGCCTGGTCTAAAGAGCTGTCCCTCTTTAGAATAACGTTTAAATTAACATGTAGTTTATTAGTATTACTTTAGGTTAATTTAAAGTTGAACTAAAATTCTTTTCTGGATAACCAGCTATCACCAGGCTCGGTAGGCTTTTCACCTCTATTCATAAATCTTCTCACTATTTTGCTACATAGATGAGTGTGCTCTGAGTGAAGCTGTTTATGAGTAGCTCGTCTGGTTTCGGGGTCCTTGACTGAAATTCTTTTTGTCAAATTATTCTAGTTAAGTCATTATGCAAAAGGTACAAGGAGTGAGCTTTGCTTTTTTGTACTTTAGGGTTTTCTTTCATTTTTCCCTTACGGTACTTTCTCTATAGCGCTGAATAAAATTTCTATCGCCTATACTATAGTTGATCTGTGGTAAATGATTTGATTAGGAATTTTAGGTTTGTTGTTATTTGTAATTATTAGGCTAAGGTTGGTTTCAAAGTGGTCACGTTGTTGTGAAATCTTCTGGGTGTAGGCCAGATGCTTTGTATTAAGCTACGCTTTGAGTGTTCCAAGCACACTTTCCAGTATGCTTACCTTGTTACGACTTATCTCCTCTTGTAGTTAGGGCATCTTGTTATTAAAATATTAGTAATTGAGAGTTGAGGAGGGTGACGGGCGGTGTGTGCGTGCTTTATGGCCTTATTCAGTTAAGCTCTCTATTCTTAACTTACTACTAAATCCTCCTTTGACCTTTTATTTCATAAAGGTTGCTGTGAAATGTTGTTCTGCTATAAGAAAATGTAGCCCATTTCTTTCCATCTCATAGACTACACCTTGACCTAACGTTTTTATGTCAAATGCTTGTGCTTACTTTATTACCTTGATAGGGTTTGCTGAGGATGGCGGTATATAGATTGAATTAGCAAGGGATGGTAAGGTATATCGGGGTTTATCGATTATAGAACAGGCTCCTCTAGAGGGGTGTAAAGCACCGCCAAGTCCTTTGAGTTTTAAGCTGTTGCTTGTAGTTCTCTGGCGAGCAAAATTGTTTAGGAATTACTTATGTTTATGGCCAGGCATAGTGGGGTATCTAATCCCAGTTTGGGTCTTGGCTGTCGTGTTTTCAGAGTATTAAAGTCACTTTCGTGGGTTATTTTTGTTTTAGCTGAAGTGTTCTACAACTTAGTTAAAATTTAACTTTATTGTTGGGTGTCTTAAACACACTTTACGCCGTGTTTTATTAGTTTGGGTTAATCGTATGACCGCGGTGGCTGGCACGAAATTGACCAGCCCTAATTAGTCAGTATAGCTTAGTCGAACTTTCGTTTATTGCTTAAGTTTTGTCACTGCTGTATCCCGTGGGGGTGTGGTTTAGCAAGGCGTGGTGAGCTGCCGGCTGGCGTGCTTGATGCCTGCTCCTGTTGATCAATAAGATCTAGAGGGCATTCTCACTGGTGTGCGGTTACTTGCATGTGTAATCTTACTGATAACTAATAATAAGGCTGGGACCAAACCTATGTGTTTATGGGGTTATAACCCGTCTAGGCATTTTCAGTGCCTTGCTTTGATTAAGCTACATTAAC